AACGGAATATATCATTTCTTGCTACGGAGCACGCAAGGGGGTTGTGGATACTGCTGTACGAACATCAGATGCTGGATATCTGACGCGCAGACTTGTTGAAGTAGTTCAACACATTGTTGTGCGTAGAACAGATTGTGGCACCACACAAGGTTTTTCAGTGAGTCCTCTAAATGGGATGATGTCGGAAAAAGCCTTTAGTCAAACATTGATTGGGCGTGTACTAGCAGATGATATATATATGGGCCCGCGATGCATCGCCATTCGAAATAAAGATATTGGTGTTGGACTTGTCAATCGATTCTTAACCTTTCGAATACACCCAATTTCTATTCGAACTCCCTTTACTTGTAGGAGTATATTTTGGATCTGTCGATTCTGTTATGGACGGAGCCCTACTCATGGCGACTTGGTCGAATTGGGGGAAGCTGTAGGTATTATTGCTGGTCAATCTATTGGAGAACCAGGTACTCAACTAACATTAAGAACTTTTCATACTGGCGGAGTATTCACTGGGGGTACTGCAGAACATGTACGAGCCCCCTCTAATGGAAAAATTAAATTAAATGAGGATTTGGTTCATCCCACACGTACACGTCACGGACATCCTGCTTTTCTGTGTTATATAGACTTGTATATAACTATTGAGAGTGAAGACATTCTCCATAATGTGAATATTCCACCTAAAAGTTTTCTTTTAGTCCAAAATGATCAATACGTAGAATCCGAACAAGTTATTGCTGAGATTCGCGCAGGAACATACACTTTCAATTTTAAAGAGAAGGTTCGAAAACATATTTATTCTGATTCAGAGGGAGAAATACACTGGAGTACCAATGTGTACCATGCATCTAAATTTACATATGGTAATGTTCATCTCTTACCAAAAACAAGCCATTTATGGATATTAGCAGGAGGGTCGTGCAGATCCAGTGTAGGCCCTTTTTCGCTTCACAAAGATCAAGATCAACTGAACATTCATTCACTTTCTGTCGAACGAAGATATAGTTCTAACCCCTCAGTGACTAATGCGCAAGTGAAAAAGAACCTCTTTCGTTCGGATATGTCTGGTAAAAAAGAAGGCAATCCTCCTGTTTATTCAGAATTAAATCAAATCATATATACTGGGCGTTGCAATATACTATATTCTGCTGCTATTCTCTATGAGAATTCGAATTTATTGTCAAAGAGGCGAAACAATAGATTCATCATGCCATTCCAGTCGATTCAAGAACGAAAGAAAGAAACAATGCTCTATTCGGATTCCGCTATCTCGGTTGATATACCCATAAATGGTATTTTCCGCAGAAATAGTATTCTTGCTTATTTCGATGATCCTCAATACAGAAGAAACAGCTCAGGAATTACTAAATATGGGACTCTGGAGGTGCATTCAATCGTCAAAAAAGAGGATTTGGTTGATTATCGAGGGGCAAAAGAATTTAAGCCAAGATACCAACTGCAAGTAGATCGATTTTTTTTCATTCCAGAGGAAGTACATATTTTGCCTGGATTTTCTTCCATAATGGTGCGGAATAATAGTATCATTGGAGGAGATACACTAATCACTTTAAATATAAGAAGCCGAGTAGGCGGATTGGTCCGAGTGGAGAGAAAAAAAAAATGGATTGAACTTCAAATCTTTTCTGGAGATATTTATTTTCCTGGAGAGACAGATCGGATAGTCCGACACAGCAACATCTTAATACCACCAGGAGCGGGAAAAAGAAATTCTAAGGAATCAAAAAAGAAATGGAAAAATTGGATTTATGTCCAAGGGATCACACCGACCAAAACAAAGTATTTTGTTTTGGTTCGACCTATAGAAACATATGAAATAGCAGATGGTATAAATTTATCAACACTTTTCCCTCAGGATCTGTTGCAGGAAAGGGATAACATGAAACTTCGAGTTATCAATTATATTCTTTATGGAAATGGCAAAGCCTTTTTTGGAATTCCTGACACAAGTAGTCAATTAGTTCGAACTTGTTTAGTATTGAATTGCAACCACGCTAAAAAAGGTTCTTCCATCGGGGAGGCCCATGTTTCCGTTGTTCAAGTAAAGACGAATGATCTGATTCGAGATTTTATAAGAATCGACTTAGTCAACTCCCCCCTTTCGTATACCGGAAAAAGGAATGATTCATCAAGTTCATGGTTGATCTATAATACTGGATCAAGTCGCACCTATATCAATCCGTTTTATTCCAAGGCATGGATTCAACAACCCCTTATCCAAAATCAAGTAACTATTCGTACCTTGTTGAATAGAAATAACGAATATCAATCTTTGATAATTTTGTCATCATCCAATTGTTCTCGACTGGGGCCATTTAACGGTGTAAAATATCACAATGGAATAAAAGAACCACTTAAAAGAGACCCCCCTATAGTTTCAGTTAGTAAATGGAAATCATTGGGTTCCTTAGGAACAGCCCTTCCAATTACGAATTTTTACCATTTACTAACCCATAATCAAATCTTGGTAATGAAATATTTT